TTTTTTCATCGGTTCCGGGGGAAGACCAAAGATCTTGCGCGACCGGTCCGCCAGAAAAACTCAAAAGAGAAAGAAGTCTCGTTAATCTCTTCATGCTCGTTCCAAGTTCGAAGTACCCTTTGGCCAAAGAAAAACCCGCTTCCTGACACGATTGCCTCTTTATATAGATAGATTCTATGGGGTTATTACTTAGAAGTCTATTTTGTACAAGAGCCCCTCCTATCTGATAGAAAAGGGTCCCATGATCCCGAGCCGGTCTTACCTTGGCTCGCAAACCCCAAGTTTGTCTATGAAGAGCTAATCTAATTGTATTAGTTTCTATAATGGATTTCTTATGTGGAATACTAATGGATAGGGCCTCGTTGCTAAGCGCTACAAGATCTAGTGCACTGGAACTCGTGGTTATGGACCCGAATCCTTTAGTATGGAACATTGTCTTTTCCAAGTAAAAACCCCTAGTATATGAAAGAATGAAAAGGTGCTTTCGTTCTTGTGGAATAAGGAGCCCTCGTACCTTAATGAAAGGAAAATAGGAATTTTTCGTTAGGTATTTGACCAAATAGGATCGTCCAGTTCCTATGGAACCTATCACTAAAATACCCGATAGGGCTAAGCGGAACGAAAAGGGTTTTCCATGAGATGGTAAATGAAAACGATTAGCCCCACACGAGGTTTGGGAATAAGTGATTGTCTGATAATGAGCAAGGAATATACGTCTTTCTGCTAAAGAGGATCTATTAAACTCATAATTCATTAGATCCTTGTTATCAATGTCAACTAGGTATCATAAGTAAATGGATCCCGGTTGTTCAATCCTTTGATAACCAAGGTCATTCTTTGCTAAAGAGAAATGATCACTATGAGTCAGACTCAATAGAATTGGATCCATTCCAAATAGCGAGAATTAGGATTCTTGATCCCTCTCAATCTCTCTTTCAATTCGAGGATCCAGAGAGGTGTTTTCATAGTCATCTCCGAATATTTTCGATTTCATTTTTCTATGATATGTCTTTCTATATGAAAATTGGTTATTTACGATGTACGATGATCCCTGTTAAGCATCCATGGCTGAATGGTTAAAGCGCCCAACTCATAATTGGTAAATTTGCGGGTTCAATTCCTGCTGGATGCAAGCGAACGGGAACGTTCCATAAGTCTATTGGAACGGGCTCTCTATCCATGGAATCTCATCCATCATCCATACATAACGAATTGGTATGGTATATTCATACCATAACATAAGAACAATAAGAACTCGAATTCTTATCGATACTGGAACTCAGAGCATAGGAGGGAAAGTCGATTTATGGATGGAATCAAATACGCAGTATTTACAGAAAAAAGTCTTCGTTTATTGGGAAAGAATCAATATACTTTTAATGTCGAATCGGGATTCACTAAGACAGAAATAAAGCATTGGGTCGAACTCTTCTTTGGTGTTAAGGTAGTAGCTGTGAATAGCCATCGACTACCCAGAAAGGGTAGAAGAATGGGACCTATTCCGGGACATACAATGCATTACAGACGTATGATCATTACCCTTCAACCGGGTTATTCTATTCCACTTCTAGATAGAGAAAAAAACTAAAGGAGAATACTTAATAATACGGCGAAACATTTATACAAAACACCTATCCCGAGCACACGCAAGGGAACCGTAGACAGGCAAGTGAAATCCAATCCACGAAATAATTTGATCCATGGACGGCACCGTTGTGGTAAAGGTCGTAATTCCAGAGGAATCATTACCGCAAGGCATAGAGGGGGAGGTCATAAGCGCCTATACCGTAAAATCGATTTTCGACGGAATCAAAAAGACATATCTGGTAGAATCGTAACCATAGAATACGACCCTAATCGAAATGCATACATTTGTCTCATACACTATGGGGATGGTGAGAAGAGATATATTTTACATCCCAGAGGGGCTATAATTGGAGATACTATTGTTTCTGGTACAAAAGTTCCTATATCAATGGGAAATGCCCTACCTTTGAGTGCGGTTTGAACTATTGATTTACGTAATTGGAAGTAACCAATTAGGTTTACGACGAAACCTAGAAATCGATCACTGATCCAATTTGACTACCTCTACGGGATAGACCTCAACAGAAAACTGTTGAGTAACGGCAGCAAGTGATTGAGTTCAGTAGTTCCTCATAGAAAATTATTGACTCTAGAGATATGGTAATATGGAGAAGACAAAATTGTTTGAAGCACGCACAGAACCGGAAGCGCCCCTTGTTTCAAAGAGAGGAGGACGGGTTATTCACATTTAATTTGATGGTCAGAGGCGAATTGAAAGCTAAGCAGTGGTAATTAAGACCCCCCGGGGAAAATAGGGATGTCTCCTACGTTACCCATAATATGTGGAAGTATCGACGTAATTTCATAGAGTCATTCGATCTGAATGCTACATGAAGAACATAAGCCAGATGACGGAACGCGGAGACCTAGGATGTAGAAGATCATAACATGAGCGATTCGGCAGATTTGGATTCCTTTCCTATATATCCACTCATGTGGTACTTCATCATACGATTCATATAAATAAGATCCATCTGTCTAGGGATCGTCATATACATCTAGAAAGCTGTATGCTTTGGAAGAAGCTTGTACAGTTTGGGAAGGGGTTTTTTGAGAGAAAAGAAGAATCTACTTCAACCGATATGCCCTTAGGCACGGCCATACATAACATAGAAATCACACGTGGAAGGGGTGGGCAATTAGCTAGAGCAGCAGGTGCTGTAGCGAAACTGATTGCAAAAGAGGGTAAATCGGCCACTTTAAGATTACCATCTGGGGAGGTCCGTTTGGTATCCCAAAATTGCTTAGCAACAGTCGGACAAGTGGGTAATGTTGGGGTGAACCAAAAAAGTTTGGGTAGAGCCGGATCTAAGTGTTGGCTAGGTAAACGCCCCGTAGTAAGAGGGGTAGTTATGAACCCTGTGGACCACCCCCATGGGGGCGGTGAAGGGAAAGCCCCCATTGGTAGAAAAAAACCCACAACCCCTTGGGGTTATCCTGCGCTTGGAAGAAGAACTAGGAAAAGGAAAAAATATAGTGATAGTTTTATTCTTCGTCGCCGTAAGTAAATACGTAACTAGGAATATGGAAAATTGCATTTTTGGAATTTGCAATAATGCGATGGGCGAACGACGGGAATTGAACCCGCGCATGGTGGATTCACAATCCACTGCCTTGATCCACTTGGCTACATCCGCCCCTTATCCAGCTAAAGGATTTTTCTCTTTTTTCCATTCATCATTATTCTATTTATTCTGACCTCCATACTTCGATCGAGATATTGGACATAGAATGCCACTCTTTAAAATGGAAAAAAGGAGTAATCAGCTGTGACACGAAAAAAAACGAATCCTTTTGTAGCTCATCATTTATTGGCAAAAATCGAAAAGGTCAATATGAAGGAGGAGAAAGAAACAATAGTAACGTGGTCCCGGGCATCTAGCATTCTACCTGCAATGGTTGGCCATACAATCGCGATTCATAATGGAAAGGAACATATACCTATTTACATAACAAATCCTATGGTAGGTCGCAAATTGGGGGAATTCGTGCCTACTCGGCATTTCACGAGTTATGAAAGTGCAAGAAAAGATACTAAATCTCGTCGTTAACTGAATTCAGAATAGAAAGAAAAAAAAAAAAAAAGAAATACCTTATTTAATTTATGACAAGTTTCAAACTGGTAAAGTATACCCCTAGGATAAAGAAAAAGAAGAGTGGACTAAGGAAACTCGCAAGGAAAGTTCCAACCGATCGTTTACTTAAGTTCGAACGGGTTTTCAAAGCACAAAAACGCATCCATATGTCTGCTTTCAAAGCACAAAGAGTTCTTGATGAGATTCGCTGGCGTTACTACGAGGAAACTGTTATGATACTGAACCTCATGCCTTATCGAGCATCTTATCCCATCCTAAAGTTGGTTTATTCGGCAGCAGCAAATGCTACTGATTATAGGGATTTCAACAAAGCGGATTTATTCATCACTAAAGCGGAAGTCAGTAGAGGTCCTATTATGAAAAAATTCAGACCTCGAGCTCGAGGACGTAGTTCTCCCATAAAAAAAACCATGTGTCATATAACAATTGTACTAAATATAGTAAAGAAAATATAGTAATATAGTAAAGAAATCTAAATAATCTTTAGATCCATCTAAGATTTCGATTCTCAGTAAAAAAAATAGAATAAAAAAATATGGGACAAAAAATAAATCCACTCGGTTTCAGACTCGGTACAACCCAAAACCACCATTCCTTTTGGTTCGCACAACCAAAAAATTATTCTGAAGGTCTACAGGAAGATAAAAAAATACGGAATTGTATCAAGAACTATATACAAAAGAATAGGAAAAAAGGCTCGAATAGAAAAATGGAATCAGACTCAAGTTCCGAAGTAATTACACATAGTAGCTATAGAAAAAAGGACTCAGGCTCAAGTTCCGAAGTAATTACACATATAGAAATTCAAAAAGAAATCGATACGATCCACGCCATAATCCATATTGGATTCCCCAATTTATTAAAGAAAAAAGGAACAATCGAAGAATTAGAGAAAGATCTACAAAAGGAAGTTAATTCTATAAACCAGAGACTTAATATTGCTATTGAAAAAGTTAAAGAACCTTATAGAGAACCTAATATTCTTGCAGAATATATAGCTTTCCAATTAAAAAATAGAGTTTCATTCCGAAAGGCAATGAAAAAAGCCATTGAATTAACTAAAAAAGCAGATATAAGGGGAGTAAAAGTAAAAATTGCAGGGCGTCTTGCAGGGAAAGAAATTGCACGTGCCGAATGCATCAAAAAGGGTAGACTTCCCCTCCAAACAATTCGCGCTAAAATAGATTATTGCTGTTATCCAATTCGAACTATCTATGGAGTATTAGGTGTAAAAATTTGGATATTCGTAGACGAAGAATAACTAGCCTTGTCTTTCCATTCTGTTCAGTGATAGAATAAAAAATGACAAGAGCCTTTTTTTTCTTGAAATCCCTAAAAAAAGAAGAAATTTTACCTCTTTCTATAAGATTTAATGAAAATTGATAAATCTTTTAATATAATTGCTATGCTTAGTGTGTGACTCGTTAATTTTTTCTTTAGAGTCGAAAATGGGAATTCAAAAAAAAAATTGACTGAACCTTACTATAAATAGAAAAAGAAAAAACTTAGTAATTATAGAAAATTAACTAATAACCAACCTATTGCTTCGTATTGTCGAGATCCTAACTAAGAAACAGTCACTATATGAAAAATACATCTATCATAAATGAGTAGATCTATCATATAGTTGTAGCAACTGCTATTTTTTCTCTAAAAAAGAAAAGAATTCTGGGTTGTGAAGCAAAACTAAAAGGATGTGGATAAAAGGAGGGATGATAGAAAGAAGGAAGAGGAATAAGAAAGATATAGGACTCCCATATGTATGGTCTATGAGTTACATCATAAAAGGCAATGTAATAAAGCATCAATATAAATAATAAAAATAATAGAGAATTCGAAATCGTAACTTGAAACAAGAAATACAAATTTAAAGTAATAATAAGGAGCAACTCGGGTTAATAAAACTGAGAAAATTGATTCGGAAAGATATTTTTTGGAAGCTCCATTGTGGGATTCAGACCTAACCATTAAAGGAGAAGTAGTGGGAACGATAGAACCTATGACTGCATAGAATTTTTTTGATTTTTTGAAAAGAATTCTAATACTTCATCGAGTGGGATGGCGGAACAAACCAAAAAAATTGCCTTATTTGGTAAGGTTATAAATTAACAAATAAGACAGGAAAGAGTAAATATTCGCCCGCGAAATCCTTATTGAAGTAGAATACTTTACTGCGATTCAATAAGAGTCAAAATAAGGATATTTTTTTCTTAAAATATAGAATATAGATAAATAGACATACACATCTAGATGTATTCTAGATCTTCTTTCTTAACTATATATTTTTCTATTTTAACAAATTCCATATTCAATAAAAAACCTAACTTTTTCTATTATCTATTAATGTGCATCTATCCCTAATATTTTTGAATATTGTGGAATTAGAGAAATTTGCACGCTTTCTCATTTCATTCGCGAGGAGCTGGATGAGAAGAAACTTTCATGTCCAGTTTTGCAGTAGAGATGGAACTAAGAAAGAACCGTCGACTATAACCCCAAAAGAACCAGATTTCGTAAACAACATAGAGGAAGAATGAAGGGAAAATCCTACCGAGGCAGTCGTATTTGTTTTGGTAGATATGCTCTTCAAGCACTTGAACCTGCTTGGATCACGTCGAGACAGATAGAAGCAGGACGAAGAGCAATGACACGATATGCACGTCGTGGTGGAAAAATTTGGGTACGTATATTTCCCGACAAACCGGTTACACTAAGACCCACGGAAACACGTATGGGCTCAGGAAAGGGATCCCCCGAATATTGGGTAGCCATTGTTAAACCAGGTCGAATAGTTTATGAAATGGGCGGAGTATCCGAAACTGTAGCTAGAGCAGCTATTTCCATAGCTGCCAGTAAAATGCCCATACGAAGTCAATTTCTTCGATTAGAGATATAGAACCCCAAAAAAGGGGTATTGAAGATAAAAAACCGGGTTTTTTATCTTCAAAGACAATATTTCTTTCATCCTTTTGCATTGAAATAACAAATTGAAATCAAAATAATATGATTCAACCTCAGACCCTTTTAAATGTAGCAGATAACAGTGGAGCTCGAAAATTGATGTGTATTCGAGTTATAGGAACTGCTAGTAATCCGCGATATGCTCGTATTGGTGATGTTATTGTTGCTGTAATCAAAGACGCAGTGCCCCAAATGCCTCTAGAAAGATCTGAAGTAATTCGAGCTGTAATTGTACGTACATGTAAAGAATTCAAATGCGAAGACGGTATAATAATACGCTATGATGACAATGCAGCCGTTATCATTGATCAAAAAGGAAATCCAAAAGGAACTCGAGTTTTTGGCGCGATCGCCGAAGAATTGAGAGAATTGAATTTTACTAAAATAGTTTCATTAGCTCCTGAAGTATTATAAATACTAGTAGGCAAGATATAGATCAAAGAATAAATTTAGTAGATTGTGTTTCACGTATATGCTTTAAAATCCAAAATAAAAAGAAAGAAAACATGTTGATTATAGAAAAATTAGGAGGAACCTAGAATTAGAGTCTTATGGGAAAGGACACTATTGCTGATTTACTAACCTCTATAAGAAACGCGGACATGAATAAAAAAGGAACAGTTCGAGTAGTATCTACAAATATTACCGAAAACATTGTTAAAATACTTCTACGGGAGGGTTTTATTGAAAGTGTTCGGAAACATCAGGATAGTAACAGATATTTCTTGGTTTCAACTTTGCGGCATCAAAAGAGAAAGACTAGAAAAGGAATATATAGAACTAGAACCTTTTTAAAGCGTATCAGCCGACCCGGCTTACGAATTTACGCCAACTATCAAGGAATTCCTAAAGTTTTGGGAGGAATGGGAATTGCTATTCTTTCTACTTCTCGAGGTATAATGACAGATCGAGAAGCTCGACTAAACAGAATTGGGGGAGAGGTCTTATGTTATATATGGTAATCGCCCCTCCTATAGAACCCGAATTCTATCTCGAAGTTCCTATTTTTCAAATAAAAAAACATTCTATTTTTATTTGAAAATAAAAATAGAAAAATAGGAGAAAAAAATATGACAGAAAAAAAAAATAGGAGAGAAGCAAAAGTCACTTTGGAAGGTTTAGTTACGGAAGCCCTACCCAACGGAATGTTCCGCGTTCGCCTAGAGAATGACACCATCATCCTGGGCTATATTTCAGGAAAGATCCGGTCTAGTTCTATACGAATACTGATGGGAGATAGGGTCAAAATTGAAGTAAGTCGTTATGATTCAAGCAAAGGCCGTATAATTTATAGACTTCCCCATAAGGATTCGAAGCGTATCGAAGACTCGAAGCGTACCGAAGACTCGAAGGATACCGAAGAATTGAAGGATACCGAAGATTTGAAGAATTAGGTTTTTTCTTTTTTTCTAGGGTAATAAATTAAAAGTTCCACAATTCAAGCGAAGAGGCCCATTTTTCCCAAAGATTAGATTCAAAATTTAAGAAAGGAATACGGAAATATGAAAATAAGAGCTTCCGTTCGTAAAATTTGTACAAAATGTCGACTGATTCGTAGGCGTGGACGAATTAGAGTCATTTGTTCCAACCCGAAACATAAACAAAGACAGGGGTAATCTTTCGAAAAAGAACTTTACTTTCTAAAACTAAAAAGTAAAAAAAGTACCCGCGGAAATGCCCAAATTCAAAAAAATCATAAAAGTAAAGGATATATTTTACCCCGAAACGGATATCTTTGTATCTTTTTTTCTTTTTGTTATTTCGAACTCATATTTATGAGACAATAAAATATGACAAAAGCTATATCAAAAACTGGTTCACGTAGGAAAGTGCATATTGGTTTGCGTAGGAATGCGCGCTTTAGTTTACGGAAAAGTGCACGTAGAATAACAAAAGGAGTTATTCATGTTCAAGCTAGTTTCAACAATACCATTATAACTGTTACAGACCCACAGGGTCGGGTGGTTTTCTGGTCCTCCGCGGGTACTTGTGGATTCAAAAGCTCAAGAAAAGCATCACCCTATGCCGGTCAAAGAACAGCCGTAGATGCTATTCGTACAGTGGGTTTGCAACGAGCAGAAGTTATGGTAAAGGGTGCTGGTAGTGGAAGAGATGCCGCATTACGAGCCATTGCTAAAAGTGGTGTACGATTAAGTTGTATACGCGATGTAACACCTATGCCGCATAATGGATGTCGACCTCCTAAAAAAAGACGTCTGTAAAAGAATTAAACCGCTTTCAAGAGAAATAAACGATTCAATGATCAAATAATAATACTAGTCTATTATGGTTCGAGAGGAGGTAGCAGGATCCACTCAAACACTACAATGGAAGTGTGTTGAATCAAGAGTAGATAGTAAGCGTCTTTATTATGGTCGTTTCATTTTGTCCCCGCTTAGAAAAGGTCAAGCAGATACCGTTGGTATTGCCTTGCGAAGAGTTTTACTTGGAGAAATAGAAGGAACATGTATCACACGTGCAAAATTTGGGAGCGTGCCACACGAATATTCTACAATAGCAGGTATTGAAGAATCCGTACAAGAAATTTTACTAAATTTGAAAGAAATTGTATTGAGAAGTAATCTCTATGGAGTTAGAGACGCATTAATTTGCGTCAAAGGTCCTAGATGCATAACTGCTCAAGATATCATCTTACCGCCTTCCGTAGAGATCGTTGATATGGCACAACCTATAGCTAACTTGACAGAGCCCGTTGACTTCTGTATTGAGTTACAGATCAAGAGAGATCGCGGATATCATACAGAATTCAGAAAGAACTCTCAAGATGGAAGTTATCCCATAGATGCTGTATCCATGCCTGTTCGAAATGTGAATTCTAGTATTTTTTCTTGTGGGAATGGAAATGAAAAACACGAGATACTTTTTCTAGAAATATGGACGAATGGAAGTTTAACCCCTAAGGAAGCTCTTTATGAGGCTTCTCGTAATTTGATTGATTTATTTCTTCCTTTTCTACAGGCGAAGGAAGAGAGCACTAGTTTCGAAGAAAATAAAAGCAGGTTTACTCCACCCCTTTTAACTTTTCAAAAAAAACTAACTAATCTAAAGAAAAACAAAAAAGGAATTCCATTGAATTGTATTTTTATTGATCAATTAGAATTGCCTTCTAGAACGTATAATTATCTCAAAAGGTCCAATATACATACACTATTGGACCTTTTGAGTAAGACTGAAAAAGATCTTATGAGAATTGACAGTTTTCATATAGAAGATGGAAAACAGATATGGGACACTCTAAAGAAGCATCTCCCAATTGATTTACCTAAGAATAAGTTCTAGTTTTAAATCCATTGCAATTTTATCCTCTTCTTCTTTTCGAGTTAGAAAAAAAAACAATTTTACATCTTTGGCACAATCTATATTTTTGCGAAATGGATCATAATAAAATTGATTTTAGGTATCTAGGGAAAATGCACTTGGAAGTAACTATTTCCTAGATACCTATGCACGGTACTTCACGGTTGAATGAATCAACCTGAAAAATCCCTAAAAAAGACCTAAAGTTAAGGATTTTTCAATGGGTAATGTTGCTCCAATACCTAACCAAAGAGCTACTGCAGTACCGATTAAAAAAACGGTCGTAGCTACTGGACGGCGAAATGGGTTTTGGAATTTATTGACATTTTCTAAAAAAGGTACTGTCAATAAGCCCGTTGGCACAGAAACCATTAAGAGAACGCCCAATAACTTATTGGGTACTGTACGGAGTATTTGAAACACGGGAAAGAAGTACCACTCGGGTAATATTTCAAGAGGAGTTGCAAACGGATCCGCCGGTTCGCCAATCATTGACGGCTCGAGAACCGCTAAACCTACATTACATGCAATAGTACCTAGAATTACTACTGGAAAAATATATAAAAGATCGTTGGGCCACGCGGGTTCCCCATAATAATTATGTCCCATCCCTTTAGCTAATTTTGCTCTTAATACAGGATCATTTAAGTCAGGTTTCTTTGTTATTGGGATAGGTGAATTCTTTAGGATCCATCCCCCAAAGGAACCGGACATGAGAATTTTTCATCATCCGGCTCGAGCAAGAATGAAAGAAAAAAGACCGTGGAAGATCCATAAGAGAATAAGGTATATAATGACTCAATGACTCTAGGTAAGAAAAGCTTTATCAGATTCTCTTTTCCGAAGTTGCACCTAGAACTACTCATTGAAAAGAATCCTATTCTTATGGGTAAATGCTCAATATCCAAGTGGGCTTGCAAATTTGATCATGCTCAATAGCTTTGTGGATTGTCTCATGTCTCTTGATTAGTTGATGTTTATCCCCTCAATATCGCAAGTTTCTTACGTCTAAACAAAGTATTTACTTGTTACTAAATAAAAAATAAAAAAGTTTAGCCTACATTCTTCCTTAGATACCTTCTTTTACTCCGATAGTATTGCGGATCGCAATCGATGCAAAGAAAATGAATGCATTTCCATACTAAAAAAAAAAAATAAAAAAAGTAAGTGTAATAAATAGAGAATTAGATCATGTAACATGACTTATTCCATTTCTACTCTATGGGATCTTACGGAGCCTGTTCATGGATGACATGGTTGGGGTATGATCATAGAAAATATTCTCCTCAAGTGAACCAGCCTATCCTTCCTAGATAGGGAACTTACGTGTTGATTGGATGCGGAGACACCCTTGGTTGTGAATTCTAATGTGGCAGATCCAATTCTTTATCTGCATGGCCAAATCAATAATTCAAGTCACACACTCCCATAATCCGCCTTATTTTCTTTCGTAAAATGAACTTCAACTATTTGTATCAAAATACTTCGGAGTTGAAGAAAAGTATCCAAATGACATGTCTTATTTTACAATAACCCATGTTTGTAGCAATAAAATACCACAACCTACCCAATATGATATATGAGAATTCGAATTCTTTTTCTCTATGATATGCCTTCCCTATAAAGGACCTGAAATACCTTGCTTACGTATCATTAGAAAGTGCATTAACATAAATACGGCAGTAAGCAGAGGCAGTACAAAAGTATGTAAACTATAAAAACGAGTCAAAGTGGATTGGCCCACACTAGCACTTCCACGCAATAACTCCACTAAAGGCGATCCTATTACCGGAATCGCTTCAGGTACACCTGTCACAATTTTGACTGCCCAATAACCAATTTGATCCCAAGGCAAAGAATAACCAGTTACACCAAATGATGCAGTCAATACAGCCAAAACCACGCCTGTGACCCAAGTTAATTCGCGGGGTTTTTTAAACCCACCTGTGAGATACACACGAAATACGTGCAGGATCATCATTAGAACCATCATACTTGCTGACCATCGATGAACTGATCGGATTAACCAACCAAAGTTGGCCTCGGTCATTATGTATTGAACCGAGGAAAAAGCCTCTGTAACGGTTGGACGGTAGTAAAAAGTCATAGCAAAACCGGTAGCGACTTGTACTAGAAAACAAGTAAGTGTAATTCCCCCTAAACAATAAAATATGTTGACATGAGGAGGAACATATTTACTAGTTATATCATCCGCAATTGCCTGAATCTCAAGACGTTCCTCAAACCAATCATATACTTTATTGAGATAGGTAACTAACCCGAGCCCCCCTCCGAGAACCATATATGAAAATTTCATCTCGTACAGCTCAAGCAGAAACACACAAATTTTCAACGGATATTATAAAAAAGGGTTCAAAACTTCATCAGCCGCTGGATTGGGTCGATTTGCCTTGAAGATATGAAATACGAAAAATCCAGAATTTCTTTTTTGCGATGATAATGCCAAAAAATCTCAAGTTGGCTCATCCGTCTTTCCTTCTTTGTCTTATGTTGGTCATTAGGGGCCTCTTGACTTTTCTCTTCCCTATTTTGGATTTTTTTTTGCGTAATGCGGATTTACTCTTGTTTTACTAGTAAATAAATAAATAAAGCAAAAATTCTAGTAGTTTTCTGATAGAAATTATCTTGTTGCGATCCTATGAATCAGTTCAATTAAAACCTTAGATTCATACTAGAGCCACGATGATTGAGTCTCAAGCTAAATAAAAGACAAGGATTCTTCGAATAAGAACCGCTTGATAATCATTTATTGAATCGGTGTAATAACTCGACAAAATCGAGAGGAAAAAAGTTGTCTTTTGAGCAAACAAATTTAGAAGGAAGAAAATTTCTTTTTTTAGTAAAATAAAAACTACTTGAATTTTTTTCAGTCTGGTTGCGAGGCCTGAATAGTGAGTATGAATCATAGTTCCATTTTTTTTCTTGATCCACTCTATCCATTTCGTGTTCCAGATACTAGGATAAATAATATCCGACGAATTAGAATCATCTTGATAGAGAGAACAGGCCCTTTCTATGTATTATCAATAGGATCAATTCTAACAAGTCACACACTCATATTCCAGAGATACCGAAACAAAAAAATTCCACGGTCGAACTACCAGAATATCTAGAAATGTGGAGCTTAAAGTAGAAAGGCTTTTTTGAATGGAAAAACTATGACTTCGTAGTTTTAGTTAGTAGAAACCTAATTCATTAAAATTCCGTCCAGTAAAACAGAAGAATTATAAATTTCTAAAATGATAGATAGGAATATTGCGAATAAAGCCATTGCGACCCCCATAAAAGGAGTAGTCCCCCAACCCGGAGCTACTTTCCCATATTCCGAATTCAAGGGTTTCAATAAACTACCTGCGCGAGTTCGTCTTGGCCCAGGTCTAGAACTATCTTCAACGGTTTGTGTAGCCATAAATTCTATTTAATCATTGGTGTTGACTTTGTATACTATTCCGTTGTAGTTGTAAATACACGATCTTTTCGTAGATCCATTGTAATCTTGAAATTCTATAAAAATGGAAACAGCAACTTTAGTCGCCATCTCCATATCTGGTTTACTTGTAAGCTTTACTGGGTATGCCTTATATACCGCGTTTGGGCAGCCCTCTCAACAATTAAGAGATCCATTCGAAGAACACGGGGACTAATTGAAGTAAGAAGTCTCCCCATCTGGGAGACTTCTTACTTCAATGAAATTATTTCATTTTTTTAGTCGGAACCTTAGGTGGTTCTCGGAAGAAGATAGCGAAAAAAATTATCCCTAAAGTAGAAACTAAAAGGAACGTATAAACCAATGCTTCCATAGATTCGATCGCGGTTTATTTACAATTATAACTTCCACACCTATTCATTTGTCATTTGGGATCATTTCCCATATAAAGAAAGAAAAAGAGTCAAAAAAAGGATGGGAGATGTTTCCCATGTCAAATCAAAAAAGAGAGATGAAAGATACCATAGCAATGTGATATCAGACTGCCTGTCTCCTTGTAGTTGGATCTCCTACTTTTTGGAATGTTCCAAATTCCACTTGAGCATCCAAGTCTGGATCAATACCAGCAAAAACGTCTCGGAACAAGGTTCTAGCACCATGCCAAATGTGTCCGAAAAAGAAGAGCAAAGCAAAGGTAGCATGACCAAAAGTGAACCAACCCCTTGGACTGCTGCGAAAAACACCATCCGATTTCAAAGTAGCCCGATCTAATTCAAAAATTTCCCCTAATTGGGAACGTCTCGCATATTTTTTTACAGTAGCAGGGTCAATGGATAATCCCCCTTTCGCTGGATTATTACCAATATAATCATAAAAGGCTAATTTTTCGGGAATTCTAGACCAAGCTTCTGATAAACTAAGGTTTTCGGCTAACCCATCGCTAACTCTTCGATATATTTCTTGCTGAAAGTATCCCTGATCCCACTGATAACGAGTAGGCCCAAATAATTCGATTGGGGTAGTTGCTGACCCATACCACATAGTTCCGGCAACTACGAAAGCTGCAAAAAAAACAGCAGCGATACTACTGGAAAGTACAGTTTCAATATTTCCCATACGTAATCCTTTGTATAGACGTTGAGGCGGACGAACACTAAGATGGAATAGGCCCGCTAATATGCCCAAAGTACCCGCAGCAATATGATGAGAAGCTATTCCCCCCGGAACAAAAGGATCAAAACCTTCTACACCCCACGCTGGATTTACAGCTTGTACTTTTCCAGTTAGTCCATAAGGATCGGATACCCATATCCCAGGACCATACAAACCCGTTACATGAAATGCGCCAAAGCCAAAACAAGCCACCCCTGCAAGAAATAAATGAATTCCAAAGATCTTGGGCAAATCCAAAGAGGGTTTTCCCGTCCGCTCATCACAGAATATTTCTAGGTCCCAATATACCCAATGCCAGATAGCTGCCAAGAAACACAAGCCAGAAAACACAATATGCGCACCTGCCACGCCTTCATAACTCCAAATACCCGGATTCGTTACAGTTCCTCCTGAAATACTCCAACCACCCCACGAATTGGTTATTCCTAAACGAGTCATGAAGGGAATGACGAACATACCTTGTCTCCACATTGGATCCAGAACAGGATCAGAGGGATCAAAAACCGCTAATTCGTATAAAGCCATCGAGCCGGCCCAACCAGAAACTAGAGCTGTGTGCATTATATGCACGGAAAGCAATCGACCCGGATCATTCAATACAACAGTATGAACACGATACCAAGGCAAACCCATGGAAATACCCCTTTAGCAAAGAAAAATAGACACGATGTCGCTTTATTTTATCGCATTGGAAAAGACTATCCATATCCTATGTACCTAACCCCTCTAGGGGATTCTGTGTCAGAAAGCGTAAATATTTATTTCATTCCATTAAAAATAAGAAGCCAATTCTGTTCGTAAGAAGAAAGAGAAGCAGATCTATTCTATACTCGATAAGTGCCAATATGCAATGGGTAGTTTGGCCTATTTGGAAAAAACAAAGAATAGATCCTATCCCTCTTTGTTTATCATTCCAATCACCAATTCTTTTTTCTTTATTCAATCTGTCTTACCTTCTTTATAGGTATAACCTTTCAATCTATGTATTATTTCAATCTACATATTAATAGAATCTACAGTATTCATATAGAATAAGAAAAAAAAGACAATAAACTGCGGATTGTTTCTTTCTCTTCCATTCTTATGTTTCCATATTAAAGTGTAGTTTTCTTACTTAAATTTAATAATATTAATCTAATATGCCCATTGGTGTTCCAAAAGTACCTTACCGGATTCCCGGAGATGAAGAAGCGACTTGGGTTGACTTATACAATGTTATGTATCGGGAAAGGACACTTTTTTTAGGTCAAGAGATTCGTTGCGAGATCACAAATCATATTACGGGTCTCATGGTATATCTCAGTATAGAAGATGGAATTAGCGATATTTTTTTGTTTATAAACTCCCCAGGCGGGTGGTTAATCTCAGGAATGGCTATTTTTGATACGATGCAAACAGTGACACCAGATATATATACAATATGCCTCGGAATAGCTGCGTCCATGGCATCCTTCATTCTGCTTGGAGGAGAACCCACCAAGCGTATAGCATTCCCTCACGCGAGGATTATGCTTCACCAACCTGCTAGTGCTTATTATCGGGCAAGGGCACCAGAATTTTTACTAGAAGTGGAAGAGTTACACAAAGTTCGCGAAATGATCACAAGGGTTTATGCACTAAGAACAGGCAAGCCTTTTTGGGTTGTATCCGAAGACATGGAAAGGGATATTTTTATGTCAGCAGACGAAGCCAAAGCTTATGGACTTGTCGATATTGTAGGGGATGAAATGATTGACGAGCACTGCGATACTGATCCAGTGTGGTTTCCAGAAATGTTTAAGGATTGGTAGCGGCCGGATTTCTTGTAAATTTATTTCAAACCTAAATTCAGATTTTCTGCGATTTAATAGAAAATCGAAATACTTCATGATGATCAATCATCAGGTTAAGATCGATCTAAACCAATCCTTTTTTTTCTATATACATACGACATGCCAACGGTTAAACAACTTATTAGAAACGCAAGACAGCCAATACGAAATGCTAGAAAATCGGCCGCGCTTAAGGGATGTCCTCAGCGTCGAGGAACATGTGCTAGGGTGTATGTGCGACTCGTTCAGATCATGAGTTCAAACAAATAAGACGATTTTTGAAGTATCCATGGTGGATACCAATGAATAGGATAGAGCTTCTCTATCCTAGATTTCTATGGTAATATGAAATTTATGGTTTCCCTTGGTGCAAATCCAATCATCTAAATTGGAAATAAGAAGCAATTCCCCCATTGGTAGAAAATGGTTATCCATTAAGCGGAGGAAATAGTAATAAAAAGAAAAAGGCTTATGCCCTTTTATCTTAAAAGAACGGACTAACAGGGTCAGCGACTTAGCTCACTTTCATAATTAAATGCCGTCACTGTATGGATAACTCTTATTGTGAAAAGAGCTATTTACTCTATAATGGATAGGTAGAGCCAAAGAATGTGAACTATACAAGTTCACAATACCTTTTGATGAAATGAAAGAAAGGGCTCCGGTGTATAGAGAGGGCCTCGCCGTTTAAAAGGGAACCATAGAAACGATGGAACCCACTATTTTTTTTGAGTGTCGTTAGAATTTGTTATTTCTAATTTGTTATTTCTATGCGAAATAACTGAAGGGAATAGAATAAAAAATAGTGGTTGGGAAGGTTACAGTAGCAAAAGCCGTTGGAATTAATATTTTATATATCGGAATAATTCGTTTTGTTATTAATGGGAAAAAGGATGGCTAAAAGAAGAGAAATCATTAGTTATTGATTAAGGTTAATTTGATTCAATGACCAGAGTTCCGCGAGGATATATAGCTCGGAGACGACGAACAAAAATGCGTTCATTTGCCTCAAACTTTAGAGGGGCTCATTTAAGACTTAATCGAATGATTACTCAACAAGTAAGAAGAGCTTTTGTTTCCTCTCATCGAGATAGAGGCAGGCAAAAAAGGGATTTTCGTCGTTTGTGGATCACTCGGATAAACGCAGCAACGCGGATATATAAAGTATTCAATAGTTATAGTAAATTAATACACAATCTGTACAGGAAGGAATTGATTCTTAATCGTAAAATGCTTGCACAAGTAGCTGTATCAAATCCAAACAACCTTTACACAATTTCCAATAAAATAAAAATCATCAATTAAATGGATAAAAAAGTAATATACAGGAATAATTAAAACCGAATTCCCGGAGAGGGAACTCCGGGAAGATACAATAAATTAAGATTAAGTGGTAGGAATCAACAAGCATGTTGCAATAAAAAAAACTATTTCTTCTTCCCCATTTTGCTTTCTTATAACAAACACAAGAATCAAAACAGGATTACTTTCTTTATATACGGGTCTGGCCCTTTCGAATAAAACATCAACAATCGGAACTTAAGTTCCGATTGTTGTTTCTTAAATTCTGGTTGGAGTTTCTTAAGTTTCGATTGGAATTGAACTTTTGCCTTAATTGAGGAATATGTCTATTTTTTCTGGTTCTAGGGACAGTAATTATTGAAATTGACTGAGCTTGAAATTGCTTTTCATTCTCATAGTTACGAAATGGTAAGAAAGATAAAATACGAGCCTGTTTTATAGCAAGAGTAATTAATCGTTGTTGTTTCAGCGTTAATCTATTTATTCGTCTCGATAATATTTTTCCTTGTTCACTAATAAATCGATTAATTAAACTCATGTTTCTATAATCAATTCGATCCCCTGGGCCAATCCGAGGACGTCTACGAAAAGGTTGTTTGGATTTACGAAAGGGTTGTTTGGATTTACGAAAAGTTTGCTTGGATTTACGAAGGGGTTGCTTAGATTTATGAAAAGGTTGTTTAGATGTATACATGATTTATTCTTTATTTAAAAATTTGAAAAAAAAAATATTTCTTTATTTTTTTCATTTTGGATCCAGAAGAAGTAGTCCTTCTTTGGTCGATATATTATTTGTTATTTGATTCATATTTATATATAGTATATGAATACTCTCTATACATATGAAATAATATCTACCTGAAATCAAATGAGTTGATTTATATTTTGTATTCTATCTATTATTAACTCTGTTCTTTGGAAAGATCGAACACACGATGCTCCTATTTTTTTATTTCATCATGAGTCGTATGCTTGCGACAATAACGACAAAATTTTTTTAATTCTAATTGTCCGGGTGTATTGTGGCGATTCTTTTGAGTGCTATATCTAGAAATCCCCGTCGATTCTTTATTGGCACCCTTTCGAACACAACTGATACATTCCAAAATAACTCTGATTCTAACATCTTTCCCCTTGGCCATGAACCTCCTTTCTTTTTTGGATTGACTTAACTTAATTCTTCTACTTATTCTTTTATTCTTCTATTTTGAATCCGAAGAAGAATAAAATCCATTAGAATAAAAAAATTTTCAAATTCTTAAATTAATTAAATTAAGTAATAAAAAATAGAGAAATAATTAAAGAATACAATCCTTGTCAAATTAGCAAGGATTTTGCTTCGAAATCCTTTCATTTAAGCAGTCAGCCCACACACAGCCTCTTTCTATGCTCTGATTTCTGAGGCCTGACTTAGCTTGGATACCGCTTTTAATTGAATTTATGTTTTCCGAAATGGGATTTACCGAATTTTTCATGACTCTGAGGCTCAACCCAATCCATTCCATCTTTTCTTTCTTTTTCTTTCCTATACTAAAAATAAAAAAAAAGATTGAAAAGAAAAAGGGAAAATTTTTGTCATGTCACGAAGAATCCCTCCCATAGCAATAACTAGAATGAAAAAAAAGGGAATGACAAAGCATCTGGGAATAAACGATTAATTTCTATCAATAAACCTGCTAAAGCCCCAAACCATAGAGTACTTAGCACGGGTGCTACAGAGAGATATGTTTTTATATCCCGCATTGAAAATCCTCCTTCCTTATTGGAATACATATATGATCAGATACTCTTGCCCAAAATCTTTTGTATTTCTTTTGTTTAGGCGAAATTCCTAACTAAAAAAAGAAAACCAATATTCTATATATATAGAATGAACCATATAGACGAGATTTTCCTATCCCTAAAAAAGAAAAAGATGGCCCCTTCTTCCTATACATTACCAGGGAATAGTAATCTTTCTTTTATAGGTGAAATTAGATTGGATTTTAGATGTATACCATTCCTTGACTTGATTCTATGAGACCAAAAAGAAGAAATAACAAGAGGGTTCTATATAGATAGGGAAAAGGAAGAAAATTACGATGTGGAAAACAAGACAGGGATGTGTACAATGGCATTGTACAACAATTTGGAAAAGGGATGTAGCGCAGCTTGGTAGCGCGTTTGTTTTGGGTACAAAATGTCACAGGTTCAAATCCTGTCATCCCTACCTATTACTTCCTTTTTCTTTATGGGCAGTTACGAGGAAATCGATTAAAGTGGGTATAACTTAAATTTGTGGATACTATACGTACGTGAGACGCG